TCAAGTCAATGATGCATTACATTAATTATATTCATAAAATTTTTTATAAAATAATAAAAATCTCAAAATATTTAATTCTATTTTTTTCTTATTTCTTATTAATATTAATTTAATAAAAAAATAAAGTAAAAGCGGGTAGCGGGAATCGAACCCGCATCGTTAGCTTGGAAGGCTAGGGGTTATAGTCGACGTTGATTCATCATTTTTAACGTCTCTAATTCAAAACTGAACGTGAAACTTTGGTTTCATTCGGCTCCTTTATGGAAGATGTATAAATTCCTATATTAAGACATGAACGAAAAAAAAAAAATTCCACCCATAACATCTATGTCAGCTTTTCTGTCTGAATGTATTCAGAACAACCCGCTTTCTAGACGATCCCTATAGAAAAGAGGGGGATTATATTATAACAACCTTTCTAGTTACTTCGTTCTCTATTTCTATGTGAGAGAATCCTTAGGAAAAGCATTTTGTTTCTACCGAGCTAAAACAATTTGTCGATGTCTCTAGTAAACCAAAGTCATTGTTTAATAGCCATTTTGCTTCAATTTCCGTAATACAAATTCCAAATTAAAGATTTAGTTACGATTAGAAAGCCACTTTCTATCTTTATCCATGGATCCTTTACTCATACTTATTCAATTAGAAGTATTGATCTAATTAAAAAAAAAAATTATGTTTCGTAATCTCATAATCCAATTTTTCAATTTTTAATTGATTCTTGGATACAAATCACGAGAATGTATATTCTTCCTCGAATTTTTCATTGAGAGGTAAAGGATTAAATCCTTTTAAGAAATAAAGTTTTTGGTCGGAATGAAATATTAATCAAACCGAAAGACCCCTTAACTATATAAAGGGTTATAGAACGAATCACACTTTTACCACTAAACTATACCCGCTACAATCCGATTATTGTATATAAATGAACCTTTTGTCGAACAAGAAAATGGGTCGTAATAAAAAGTTAAAAGAGTAAAAAGAAAGGATAGGATCATAAAATAATCATGAAAATTAGAGCGTTTACGTGTTGTATCAGAGAACCCAATGAGATTCGGAAAAGAGAATTCATTAAATTTCAATAACTAAAACTAAATAACAAGTGTTTTTTTGCCGGAGGTTTTTGACCTAGACGTCTCGACAAAACTACTTAAGCCATAACATACATGAAAATGTATTGTGCAAGAATCCACAGCTCCCTTTTTGTTATTTATTTACTTTAACTAAAATAAATTTACTTTAACTAAAATAAAAGGAATAAAGAAAATAAAGAATAAATATAAAAAATTAAGATAAGAAACGACACTTTGATTCGATATCATTTGATTCTATATCATAGAAATCAAAAGAGTTTTTATTTTTCCAATCGTAATAACAAGCAAGTATTTTAGTTTTCAAATAAAAAAAAATTATTTATGATTCGTTGGAACAATAAATGGCGGGCCCGGCCTGGTCAGTACTTAGCCGGGCCGTGGAACTAAAAAGCACTCTCGGATGAAAAAAAATATTATATATTATGAAGGGCTCTTTCAATCCTTATTTTTTATAATGTAACATAGTATTATCCTTTTTCAATTGGGAGGAGAGATGGCTGAGTGGACTAAAGCGTCGGATTGCTAATCCGTTGTACGAGTTTTTCGTACCGAGGGTTCGAATCCCTCTCTTTCCGTTTTTGTTGATGACTTGGTATTTTCTTTCGAATTTTTCGCGAGCTCTTTTTTTTTTTTATAGTTAAAAATGTGTAATAGATAAAATCCTACTAAGAACATTTAAAAATCAAGCAAGGAAAACAAAAACCTTATCTTTTATTCTTCACGTCCAGGATTACGTCCTGGATCATTAGACAGGAATCCGAAAATAAAGAGAGAAACAAAGAATATCACTACCGTGTAAACAAATAGTTTGAGAGTAAGCATTACATAATCTCCAAGATTTTTTTTAGTAAAAAAGAGAATAGATTCTCCGTTTTTATACCGCATACCCTACTATTTTGATTTTTTATTTTGACACCAAGAAATAAAGTGGGGTGATCCAGATTTTTCGCGGTTGTACAAGAATTTCAATATTTGAATTGAGGGTGTAAGACTTATATGATCTTATCAATTCTTTTCTTTGAATTTTTTTTTTTTCAATAAATCATGAATTTGTCTAGACATTATTAAATTAAAGATATCATCGAAAACTTACAGCAGCTTGCCAAACAAAGGCTAAGAGAAAAAAAAACAGGGGTATTACTGGCATAACATCTACGATTGGATTTAAAAAAGCGTAGGCCTCGGGCAATTTGGCGACGAAAAAACTACTTGAATAAAGAGCAGAATTAAGACAGATACAGATCAAACTAAATATATTAAGCATAACAAACATTTTGTTCTTGAGGATAATTGTATTTTATTTATTTTGATTGAGTTATTAATAAATTGAGTTTTTTTTTTTATTTTATTATTATAAATATGTTATTATTCATAGAAAAGAAAAATGAATAAAAAGAAAATAAGATAGACCAAAAAACTTTCTTTGATTTGAACTCACCCAATCAAAAATCCTTCAATTCTCAAATCAAAAGAGAATAGAATAAACCATACTTTCATACAATATCTTAATTGAATTATATGTAATGATCAATAAATTCCGTTTAATTCTACGTCTACATGTATAAAAATTCTAGTAATCTATTTTATAGATAATAGATATTTAGACTTGAGTTGACGAACAACCAGTACCAATATTAGTGTTTATTAGTGTCGACTAGAAATGGGGCGTGGCCAAGTGGTAAGGCAACGGGTTTTGGTCCCGCTATTCGGAGGTTCGAATCCTTCCGTCCCAGAACATACCTGACCCACGATCATTTTATTAATCTATAATTTTATTAATCTATAATAAAAAAGAAAATATATATCTATATCATAATCTATATCATAATAAAATATATCAAAATAAAGATTGTCTTTTCGACCAGTCTTCCGTTTAAGAGTATAATATTGTTATAGAATGTGATTCTTATTTCTTTTTTTTTTTTTTATTAATCATATCTTTTTCACAAATTTAATCGAGTTCAAATAACACGCATATGAAACGAAATTTTGATTTGTTAAATATTGCTGATTTTACAATATGAAATATGAAAAAATAACAACCTAAACCTAAATCTTCAATCTTTCCTTACATTAGTCTTTTTTTTTTTATTAATCATTGATGGTTTAATCCAATATGGATTTATCTTTCTCTTAATGATGATAAAAAGCGAATGGTACTTACTGTAAAACCTTATGCAAATAATGATATAGGGTAGGAAACTATTCAATCAATTAAATCTTTTTAATGATTTCTTATGAGTTCTTGGTACTCTAAGAAGTGTGAAATTGTTGAATTTATCCTATCACGTTACTTGAAGATAGATATTCAAAATAACTTGTTTATTCGTGTTTATTTATTCATGTTATGTTAGTTATAATTAAAAAAAAATTATAAACAATGGGGTTAAATTGATTGAATTCTTGTTGAGACTTCGTCATACATTATCCATTCTTCATATAGAAGAAAAAAGTATAGATTATTATGTACCGACCGAACCGATGATTATTCACGATTCCATAATTGAATCAATTACATACTGGTTCCAAACTGAAGGAATGTTATGGTAAAACTTCGTTTAAAACGATGTGGCAGAAAGCAACGTGCGACTTGAAGGACATGATCAGCTGTGGATTCTTACATCCACCACTTTTTTATATTATATAGGAACGAAAGTGCTCTTGGCTCGACATTATTTGTTCTGTTCCACTGGAACTCTCATTTTTGAGAGTGTTGCCATGTAAATAGTACACGATGGAGCTCGAGTAGAACGTATTGATTAATTTCTCAAGGGCAAGAATCTAAGGTTAGTATCGATCAATAAATTGGAACAACTTCGTAAGTATATTTTAGATATATAAATCTAAAGGATCCAATTCGATAAAATTTAAAAGTTAATTTTGTTGGAATTGGTAAAACTCTTTTGATCAAATCAAAAGTAAAGTGTATTACGTAGGAATCAACCATTCATACGATTCTTTGATAGAAAGAAATCACAAAAAATGGTATGTTGCTGCCGTTTTGAAACGATTTAAAGATCACCGAAGTAATGTCTAAACCCAATGATTCAAGGCAAAGATAAAGATCCTGGAACAAGGAAATACCGTTTTCAATTGTCTCAACAACCAGATCATATTTAAGAATCAAAATAGATTCTAAAGGAGACAGACAAAAAGGGTTAGAGACCACTCAATAAATTTAATACCTAAAAGGTTTCTTTTGAGTTATTTGAGAGTTATTCAACTTGAGTTATGAGGATACAAATAATTTTTTTTTTTTGGGGGGGGGGGGAAGACTAAGAAAAAGTATTTAAACTAAAATCAATAATATAATGAATTTGATGATTTTATGGATCTATTTGATATTATGATTCTATACATAGACATAATTTAGAATTTTCTCGAGCCGTACGAGGATAAAACTTCTTATACGTTTCTAGGGGGGGGGGAGTATTGTTCATCTATCCCAATGAGCCATTTATCGAATCGTTGCAATTGATGTTCGATCCCGACGAGAGGGAAGAGATCTTCGTAAAGTGGGTTTTTATGACCCGATAAAGAATCAAATCTATTTAAATGTTCCTGCTATTCTATATTTCCTTGAAAAAGGTGCTCAACCTACAGGAACTGTTCATGATATTTCAAAAAGGGCGGGGGTTTTTACGGAACTTCGCCCTAATCAACAAATAAAATTCAATTAATGAAAATAAAAAAATGTGGATGATTTGTATATAGCCTTGTATAACCTTTTTGTTTCTTTGCTATTTCCTCTTTTGTTCTATTTATCTCATACTCAATTTATTATTGTTACTATAAAAGAGTGTCTTTTAGAACGACAAAAATCGATTTATATTTTATTGATATAAATTTTATTGATATATATAAAATAGATAGAAAAAGATTAAGTGAATAAATAAATGAAGTAAT